TGTTAATTTCCCAGTTTCGTGTGAGTATGAGATAGAGATATGTCTACCTATCTTAATCTTAACACTGAGTAATTTAGTGAATGTAAGCGTAAGAAAGGAGGTTTAACCCTCTTTTCTGGTTTTCTGACAGGCTAATCATTCCCTGAAAAGACCTTTCGTATTATTTCTATTCTATCTATTCTATTTAGATCTCATATTTTATATTTAATATTGATTTTTGATTTAGATTTCTATTTGTAATTTCGAATTTCTTAGAATTTCAATTCAATAGTAATTTCAATTCAATAGTAATTCAATATTAATAGTAATAATAATACTATTAATAAGTAATAATAATACTATTAATAATTTTTCGAATTATGAAATAATAATAATAGGTCCTTTCTATATCTATAATAGAATTAATAGAATTCGAATTAATTAGAATGGATAATGGCGATTAGAATGAATGATTCGTGAATATAAATGACGAATCAAAAAATTCTATGGAATCCTGAAAGACGGAAAGATTGTTCGAATCTAGTCATAGCATTTCGTTATATTGACAATTTCAAAAAACTGTTCATACTATGAGCATAGTATGCTGACGGTCGGGCAAATGTGCCCCCATCGTCTAGTGGTTCAGGACATCTCTCTTTCAAGGAGGCAGCGGGGATTCGACTTCCCCTGGGGGTAGGGTATTACGAAAGGAAGTTGATCATGGATTATTAATAAGTAATAAGTCTGGAATTGATTCTTCCTGGGTCGATGCCCGAGTGGTTAATGGGGACGGACTGTAAATTCGTTGGCAATATGTCTACGCTGGTTCAAATCCAGCTCGGCCCAATAATTCACGGATCCGCCATAAAATGATATAATACCTTTGTTCTCTCAAAATGCCTGATACAAAAAAATTCTTCTCTACATTTATGTTATTTATTTGATTTGTTCTATTTTTTCCCACTAATTCAGATCTTGCTAATGATCCTGATTCATATCAGGATTTGTAAGTATAAAGTTTAAGAAATAATGGAAAGCTAAAAAGGCTCATTTTTTCATTATTCATTAAACGATTGATTATCAATAAACGATTGATTATCAATCTCTTATTAGTTGAAATAATGAAAAGATGACTAGTAATCTGTGCCCTTATCAATAAAATGTATATTCATGTGGATCTCACTATACCACTCACGTCTTTGTTATAAGTTATAACGCGGAAATTCCAATCGAAAATTCGAAAATAGAAATAGAAAGGGTTTGACTGAAATCATACGAATATGTATGCTATACGCTTTATTTTATTTCCCTGGGATTGTAGTTCAATTGGTCAGAGCACCGCCCTGTCAAGGCGGAAGCTGCGGGTTCGAGCCCCGTCAGTCCCGACACGGACCCAAATCCAATAAAAAAATACATCAAAGCGTCTCTCTCCTTTCACAGAAAAGGGGACAAATAGCAAAATGGCATTCCTTTTTTTCGTTTTTCATTTCTCATCAAGCAAATACAACCAATTTTCTTTACTCAATTAGTACCGGTTGGTAGAAACATTTGTGAATTACTAAAATTTATAGTAGCGCCGTATTCCGATTCCAAAAGATACCGTACTGAGTTTGTATTTTTTGATTACTCCCAACCCGTGTAATGAACTCGAATCGAGTACCCTATCTTTTATTAGATCTTTCCCGTCAAGATATATACAAAGGTAATTTAGATTTGTACGATACAAAACGAACTTAATTACCTTGATAGAGTCTTTTTTTTATCTGAAAACAAGGCTCCTTTTTTGGCTCCGATTTTGTGTAACGTTAATTATTAATTGGAATTTGAAAGGATCTATCTCATTCAAATTGCACAATGAGGTTTTGATTTTGATATATTATACGTATCCTATTATTAATCCAAGTAAAGAAAATATTAAGAAAATAAACAGAAAATAACGATCCCACTTCTCTTAGACTTAGAGAGGAAATGAATAGTGTTTTTATCAATAGCCTTAAAAGTTTCGGCCGAAGAAAAAACAAACTCTAAAAAAAAAATGATAAATAAAAAAAAGTCAAGAAATTTTCGATTGGATCAGGAATCCCTTTTTGTATTCAGTATGGATAAACGATCCTTCTATGTTATACTATTCCATTTTCGACGATGAATCGATTTGATAACTCAGATATTGTTATTCATGATATTGATCCGATTCGGTATCATCGAGATAGAATTCATCCTATTGAATTTAGAAGCGAAAGATTTATCATCTCTATGGGATTAAATCCCGAGTTATTGAGAAGTAAAGAAAAACCAAACCATGAGATTATGGAAGTAAATATTCTCGCATTTATTGCTACTGCATTGTTCATTCTAGTTCCTACTGCCTTTTTACTTATAATATACGTAAAGACCGTTAGTCAAAGTGATTAAAGTGATTAAGTTGAATGAAACTTGACTTTTTAGTTCTTCTCAATATCTGATTGAAGAAAAAAAATGAAAAGGATTCCAATTTCGTGTCTTAGACGAAATGAGCGAATTAGAATCAGCAGTATTCTATGATATCAAATAGTATTGTAGAAAGAAATGTATATTTCTTGCTACAATACTATCCATTTTTGTTATTCTAGTGTATAAATGTATAAAGTTGTACTGTAGAAAGCTGTATAAAGATATATACTTAATCTTAATAATAGACCAATCTATAATAATAATAGACTCCTCATATTCATATATCGGGTTCTTTTTTTCATCTATTTGATTTGTGTTGATTCCAATTAATCTGAAAAAGTAGAAAAACTGCTCTTACGATTCGAATTCATAAATTTTTGATTATTTTCAATGTGAATCTCATATTAAAAAAAAAATCCCCTTTTAGCATTCCGAAGAAGTAATTGATTGAAAAGTAAAGTATAGCATAAATCCAATTTCTAAAATAATAAAAACAAATACTAAACTAAGCACTAAGTATGCAATATGTGACTTGTCCAAGAAAATATCTTAGTATGTTTAGTATCTCACTGAAGGAGTCCTATGTCTATCTTATTTCCCATAGAAGATCTACTTCATTTAATAACTTTTAATAATTATAATTAATAAAAAAACCACTTTCTTTTCTCTTTGAACAGGAAAAGGGCAAACAAATAAAACGTAAAAAGGGTTCTGCTCTTCCTCATTGTCTATATAGAACTCTAGTAAGAGCCAATTTATCGAAATATAAAATTTCGAAGAAATTCAGTTGGACTCAATTTCCTATCATTTGTATTCCTTTTACTTTCAAAACAAAATAGGAACACGGGAATTTTTAAAATATTTGTTGAATTCTAATGAAAAGGGTATTATTCATATATTATTCATAGAATACATTATTCTATTTGAATTCAATTTAAATACTTAAATTCAAAAATCTTTGCGGAACGGTTTAGAAAACAATTGATACTGTTTGATTTCTCAACTCAATTAGTAGTGCCCCTAAAGTCCACTTCTTCCCCATACTACGAGTGAAAGGGAAAACGTAAAGACTACCATTAAAGCAGCCCAAGCGAGACTTACTATATCCATGTGAATTATGTCCTCTATTTCGAATTATGTCCTCTATTTCTATGAATATGAAGGAAGTTTTTCATTATTGTTCACTAATAATAATAGAATCGCTAGCGCAGAGTCAAAAAAAAAGATTCTATCCAATACTATTGATGAAACAATTCCAAAAATCCAATTAATTAAAAGAAGTTTTTATATGATTGATAGTAAAATCGGAAAACATTAAGCACAAACAAAATACACAGCGACACCTTTAGAAGTATCTTAGAAGTATCAAGAAAATGTTACTAAAATGAAGAATATAGTAAAATGGGTTCTTTCTTTTTTTTAGACTTTCTATTTTTGTACTTTAGTATTTATATATATATTACTATTTATATATTATATAAATAGTAATATATATAAATAAAAATGGAAAAGGAAAAATATATATAAAAAAGAGATATGTAGATATGGCTAAGGAAAAACCAATTATCCATTTAATCGCTATTAGATTGATTGAACTCCTGACTACTCGGGAATTTTCATGAGTTTGGCTACAAAGTATCTTGCGCCCTTTCCACAATTACGAATTCGATTCGATCTCCTGCCCCACTATCAAATCGAATTCAAGACCCGGTCAGTAGACACCCCATTAGTAGTGTAAGGACTATTATATCAATATTTCTATTTACCAATTTCTTTTCACTACTAAAAACTGGAAACTTTGCTTGAATTTTAGACGCAAGAATTTACGGCACTTTAAAGAACAGGACCTTCAGATGTTTAGAATCAAAGAAGTATCAAGAATCCCTTTCCTCCGCGTCTTTCTGTTGGAGAAAAATTCGCCAAGTTATATCAGCAAAACAGAATAAGGTATTTCGTATCTTTTGTTAATCAGGCGACACCCGGATTTGAACTGGGGAAAAAGGATTTGCAGTCCCCCGCCTTACCACTCGGCCATGCCGCCAAGACGATACGAAATAAACGAACCCCCAAAAAAGGAGGGGTACTAAATGTCTTTTTTTTTGCACTTGCATCTTGAATCCCATTTTTCTTAATCCCTTTCTTAAAAAAACCTAAAAAAGGGAATCCTTCCTTTTTTGGATTGAATCTATCTCTTGAATTTTTTTTTATATAGTATCTCAAAACGGATACTTATACTATCTAAATTCTTTCCCCTTTCTATTGAAATGAAAAACCAAATGTTTTTTTTCAGTTACAAAAGCCAAACAAATTGGAACCATTAACTATTGGCTGTGAATTCATGAACGATTCTTGGATTGGAATCTAAAATTTAATAATATTAGAAAATTAAATAATATAAGAAAATTGATATATAACTAATCAGTATTGGTTCTTTTCACTAAAAAAATTCTTCTTAAGTTCAATTATAACAAGAATTATGAATATATGTAAACCCCAGAACATAAGTTTTTACACAAATATATAATCAGATATCCTATCTGTCTATGATTCCTATAATCCATTTTCCATGCGAATCGTTTTTTTGAACTGAA